TTTTCCTTCTTCCAATTTTTCGATCCTCCCATTCATTTTCATTGCTCGGGAATCCCTCCTCGCCTAATTCTTTCCATTCTCCTAACGAAGAATCAATAAGAATTCGCAAATCCAGATCGGCTATTTGTTCTCGAATCGCACCCGCTCCACTAGAAATTTCTCGATTTCGAAATGCATCGAAACCTTGAGTAGTAAAAAATAGTGGGATGCTGTATTTCCAGGATTGGATTTCATATTCGAATGAACCTCGTAATCGTAAGAAAGTGGGTTTTTTAACGACGGGTCTAGCAAACGAAAAATTTGGATAGGATCCAATAGGATCTCCCCCTTTTAAAATCGGACATGAAAGTTTCCTTTCATCCGGCTCAAGCAGTTACGCCCAAGATAAAGGGATTTCCGCTTTCAAATTCTATAAAACGGATAATCCAATAGTCTAAAAAAAAGTTGTTTACTCTTTACTCAAGTTATCAATAAAGACCAAACAACTTTTCACTGTTGATGCATTCCTCTTCTCAATTACGACAGAAAAGAAATAGAAAATTCTTGAGTAGTCTATACCCCCTTTCGAATGAGGACTCCCTTCAAATTTTGAATTAAAGGGAGTATTCCGGAATTCATAAGAGATTTCCTTGTCTATTTTATGTATTATTCCATTTGATCTTTTAGGTCCAGACTTTACCTCGACGGTTATGCTACGATATACTTAAGCCTATATGCGATGGATAGACTTCCGCAACCATTATATATTATATATTTGCTTATTTACACATAATCTTCGTTCTTTCTAAAAGAAATAGAATAATGAATTCCACAAGAAGTCTTTTTTTTTTTTTACGAGGTGTAGAGCTATAAACTTATATTTCTTTGTTACTGAATCGACCATAGACCCATTCCCTTTTTAATTGGGGAATATTCAATATACCCAAAATTCTGAGCTTCATGTTACTCACTCCCAGAGACATGTCAGATCCGGGACATCCCAATTCAATTGAATGGAATGACAGTTTATCGTTCATAATCTGTACAATAAAAAATTGGATCAAATCACACATCGCAATAAACTAGACCTTCTAATTCTTTAAGAGGTTTATCTAAAAGATTCGCGATATAACTAGGAAGACGTTTCAAATACCACACATGGGTTACTGGACATGCCAGTTTTATATAACCCATTTGATATCTACGTATCCGAGAATCAACAAATTCTACCCCGCATTGTTCGCAAAATTTTTTGTTGTCTTTTTTATCTCCGATCACTCGATAATTTCCACAAGCACAAATCCCACTTTTTACAGGCCCAAAAATTCTTTCACAAAATAATCCATCTTTTTCAGGCTTATTGGTTTTGTAATGAAATGTATAGGGTTTTGTTACCTCGCCAACTATCTCTCCATTAGGTAGAATTTTTTTTGCCCAAGCAATTATTTGTTGAGGAGAAACTGATCCAATTCGGAGTTGTTGATGTTTATATTGATCAATCATAGAATAAAAATGATGATTCCGTTCAATTAAGCTTCCTTCCTATGAATCCGGAAGTTCTTCTCAGATACAAGGAAATGATTCAGTTCCATAGCCAAAGATCGTATTTCTCGAACGAGCAATCGAAAAGATTCTGGAGCGTCCACAGGTTTCGGTATTGTTCCGCCAATGATCGTAGTCGCGAGTACTGCTTGGCGAGCTTTAATATGATCAGATTTATAAGTAAGCATCTCTTGCAAAATATTAGCAACACCAAATCCCTCAAGGGCCCAAACCTCCATCTCACCTACACGTTGTCCTCCTTGCTTGGCCCTTCCTCTAAGGGGTTGCTGCGTAACAAGTGCATAATGCCCACTGGAACGTCCATGTATTTTATCATCAACTTGATGAATTAATTTCAATATATAAGGCTTTCCTATTATAACAGGCTGTTCAAAAGGATTACCTGTTCTTCCATCAAATATTCTGCTTTTGCCCGGATACTCGGGTTCAAATATCCACGGATTCGATGTTTGTTTACTGGCTTCATATAATTCAGAAAATACGAGTTTTCTAGAAGCCTCTTGCTCATATCTCTCATCAAAAGGTGCTATTCGATAATGTCTATCTAGCATATCCCCCGCTAATCCGAGTGAGCATTCAAATATCTGTCCTACATTCATTCGTGACGGCACCCCTAATGGATTGAAGACCATATCAACAGATCTTCCATCTTGCAAATAAGGCATATCCCGTCTAGACAAGATTTTTGAAATGATACCCTTATTTCCATGTCTCCCGGCCACTTTATCACCTACTTTAATTTCACGTTTTTGTAAAATATATATACGAATAGTTTCCGGATTATAATTCGAACCCCTCTTTTTTTGGATCCATCTCACATCAATAACTCGACCCCTACCGCCTATAGGTAGTTTTAGACAAGTTTCCTTTGAGGAGGATACCTGAATTCCAAGTATAGCTCGTAATAATCTATCTTCCGGGGCATACGATGATTCTTGCACCATTTGAGGCGTTAGTTTACCCACTAAAATATCTCCTGTCTCTACCCAAGATCCCAGTATCACAATTCCATTTTTGTCTAAATTTCGAAGTAAATGGGCTTCTAGGTGTGGAATTTCCTTAGTGATTTTTTCAGGACCATGGCTTGTCGCATGAGTCTGAATTTCATATTTCCGTATGTGAAAAGAAGTATAAATATCTTCATAGACCAGACGCTCACTAATGAGTACAGCATCCTCAGAATTGTAACCTTCCCATGGCATATAAACTACTAATATGTTTTTTCCCAAAGCGAGTTCGCCGCAATTTGTAGCAGCACCGTCTGCTACAATTTGTCCCCTTTTAATGCATTTACCTCGTTGAACCTGGGATTTTTGATGCATGCAAGTATTCTTGTTGGAACCTTGATACATAACCAATGGGATGTTTAGAGTATCCCCATTCCCAAATAGAATGATCTTGTCAGTATCGGTATAAATGATCTTTCCCTCTTGCTCGGCTACAGCGGAAGCTCCTGAATCTATGGCCACTTGGCGTTCCAATCCAGTTCCCACAATGCATTTTTCGGACCGAGAAAGCGGAACTGCTTGACGTTGCATATTAGAACTCATTAAAGCTCGATTTGCATCATTATGCTCGATAAAAGGAATGAGAGAAGCTCCAATAGAAAAATATTGAAAAGGGAAAATACTTCGAAGATGAACCTGTTCCCATGCAATATTCAGAAATTCCTGACGGTATCGCGCTGGAACAATCTGTTCCTCCCGAATACCTCGATTCAGTGCCAAAGAATTTCCTGTAGCTACCATATAATATTCATCTCTACTTGATGATAAAAAAAGCATCCGTATTCTTTTTGATCTCTCAGAAATATCATAAAATGGACTTTCTATAGACCCCCAATGACCAATCTTCGCATGAATTGCTAGGGATCCAATAAGTCCAACATTGATTCCTTCAGACGTGTCAATTGGACAAATGCGTCCATAGTGACTCGGATGGATATCTCGTATACGAAAACTAGCAGTTCGCCCCGTCAATCCCCCGGGTCCTAAATAACTCAATTTTCTCCCATGAACTATTTGGGTCAATGGATTGGTTCGATCCAGAACTTGAGATAATGGATGTAATCCAAAAAAAGATTCATAAGTGGTTGTTAGTGGAGTTGAAGTCACCAAATTCTGAGGAGTCGGTAGCAATTTTAGTCTAATTGCTCCACATATAGTTCCTCTAACCATATTTTCTAAACGAACTAGAGCCAATCCAAATTGATCTTGTAAGAGATCTGCTACGGAACGTATACGTTTATTTTTCAAATGATTCATATCGTCAAGTGTACCCATTCCAAATTGAATTCCAATCAAATGATCCGCAGCTGCCAATATATCTCGCGGTAACAAAAATGTATTGTTCTGAGGTATATCGAGATTCAGCCTTTGGTTCATATTTCGTCGACCAATCCTTCCTAATTCACATCTTTGTTGAAAAAATTTTTTTTGTAATTCCTTGCACAAAGATTCAGAGAATACTGGATCTCCGCCTACACAAGCAAATTGTTGATAAAACTCCAAAATGGCATTCTCTTTTGACCCTATTTTTTTTTTCTCCTTCTCATTCAGGAAAGACAAGAAAATTTCAGGATAGCAAACATTCTCTAGAATTTCTCTTAAATTCGAGCCCATAGCTGATAATAGAACTAGAATAGATATCTTCTGTTTCCTACTCACACGAGCCCATATCCTTGCTTTTCTATCAATCTCTAATTCTAATCTTCCTCCCCAATCCGATATTATGGTACCAGTATAGACCAAAATTCCGTTATGGTCCAATTCTGACCGGTAATAGATACCAGGGCTTTGCAATATTTGATTGATTACAATTCTATATATTCCATTTACTATAGAAGTTCCCAGGGAGTTCATTAGAGGTATGTTTCCAATAAAAATTGTTTGTTCTTGTATATCCTTATTGCTTTTCCAAATTAATCCTGCGGATACATATAATTCAGAGGAGTATGTAAGTGATTCATATACAGCATCTTTTTCTTTTATCGAGGGTTCTACCAATTGGTATGTTTCCGCAAATAATTGAAATTCAATTTCTTGATCCGGATCTTCAATCTTTGGAAACTTATAAAGTTCTTCTCTTAAGCCCCGATCAATGAACCTACAAAATCCTTCAAATTGTATCTGATTCAACCCGGGTATTGTAGACATTCCCGCATTTTCACCCCCAATCATTTTGAATTTCCCCTTTCTATTTTATAGAAAATATCCCATGATTTGCTGTCTCATTCTTCATCGAATCACATGAATAGATTTAGCAATAATGGAATTTCCGTTTTTTTTTTACTGAATCACATGAAAATTTTTTTACTTAACTCTGTATATGAAATACCTGTTATGAAAAGAGGAAAAAAATGGAATTTTATACTCAAATTTGAATTTGCAACAAAACAAACAGATAGAATAGAAATTCTAAATGGAAAGGAATTGAAAAAATCCACCTAGACTTCCGGTTTTTTTTTTTAAGAATATCAAAACAAAAAATGGATTCAATTTCTAACATTATTTATTATGTTATGATATTACATATTTCAATTCGATTGGATACCATAAAAAAAAAATTGGAATTCGGAGAGACGAGAGATATTTTTTTTAATTCTCTATAGCATACCTATTCTATACGTACGGAATACGGATATAAAATACCCGGATTAGATATTTTGGTGTAACAATTAATAATTATGTTATTCTAGGGTTTACATATACTGACAGTTGCTGTTATAATTGAAATGGAAAAGAGGAGGTTTTTTCGATAAAAAAGAGCAATAAAGAGCAATATTAAGTGATTTTTATATCAAATTGGATTCTCTTATCTCATAAAGACAAAACCATATTTTCAATTCAAATTCAAGAATTTTTCAGGAATTAATAGTTAACGGTTCCATTTTGTCCTTCCATTTTTGCGTTTGTCGCTGAAAGTCCACGTTTTTTTTTTCAATACAAAAAAAGGGGGGGGTTCTCATATATTTCTTTTTTTTTTTCATTTTGGCGGCATGGCCGAGCGGTAAGGCGGGGGACTGCAAATCCTTTTTCCCCAGTTCAAATCCGGGTGTCGCCTGATCTGATCGACAAGAGAATTGAAATAGGTTATTCCGTTTTGTTGATAGAAAACTTGCATTGCATGGGGGGGGTTGCTCTATAAAAGAAAGCTTTGCGTCACGAATTCAAGGAAAGATTCTAGTAGTGAAAAGGAGTCGATAAATCTTGAAATGATAGTCCTTTCACCCCATTACTACTGTAGTGTCCATCTAGTCTACTGACCGGGTCTTGAATTAGATTGGATCAGTATGTATAGGTCGGACAGAGAGAATCTAATTCCATTTTTAGTTGGAGAAGAGGCAGAAGAAACCTTGCATACAGACTCATGAAAGTATATGAACGTTCTGGCAGTTATTCAATATTAGTTCGATTTAATACCTAATTTAGATTGAATAGCTAATTGGCTTTCTTTTTTTTTTTTAATTTATATTCCATTTTATTATTTAATATAATAAATTATAATAAATAATATTAATTTTCGGTAACCTCTCTAGTCGAAGAAAGAGTTTAATAGACTTTACTTCTGATTGTTTTCGAGAATGAATTGAGAGACAGTAAGGATTAGATCAAATAGAAATAAAATAAGAAAGAGTATGCAAAGTAATCAGTCTTGATTCTATATATATATATTTTCATTTAAATAAAATGAGGGGAAATAAAAACATAGGTCTTTGTATTGTTACCTGTTAGTAACAAAAATATCCTTAATACTTCCAAGGAAGTTTCCGAATATTTTGTTTATCCGTAATGTTTTCCGATTCTACTAGAAATCAGATAAGAACTTGTTAGACGTTCTAATTGGATTTGTTAGATTGTTTCGTTAATCGTGTTAGCACAGAATCCCTTTTTGACTCTGTACCAGTGATTCCACTATTATTATAGTTTATAGTATTATTAGTGATTAATACAATAAAAAAAAAAAGAAAACACGAAGAATTAGTGAACAATACTGAAATAATTCCTTCATATTGATATTGTTGATATAGATAGGAGACAAAATTGACATGGATATAGTGAGTCTTGCTTGGGCTGCTTTAATGGTAGTTTTTACATTTTCCCTTTCTCTCGTAGTATGGGGAAGAAGTGGACTTTAATGGTACTACTTAATTTAGTTAAGGGATCAAACTGTATCAATTGTTTTATAGCTGAGTTCTGATATTTTTTTTTACTATTGAATTTGAATTTAAGTATTCAATTATATCTTCATTATCGGAATTCTATTGTATTCGAGTGGTGTAATGTATTCTAGGCATAATATAGAAATCAAAAATACTCTTTCAATCAAACAACAAATATTTGAATTATTCCCATGTTTGTGTCAAGGGGATAAAAAAAGTAGCAATTTTATTCCTATTAAAACCGAATTCTTCCTAAGATCTCTTTGAACTGGCTCTTACCAAAGTTATATATCGAAAATGAGGAACCACGGAACCCCCTCTTCTTAATCTAAGACCATTCCTTTTTTTTTTCAAAAAAAAAAGAGAAAATAAATATATATAGTATAGTTATGTGTTATTTGTTATAAAGCAGATACACAATTTCGATAGGAAACAAAATCGACATAGGAGTTGTCTAACGAGATACTACATATAATAAGATGTTGGCCTTGCTTTAGGTGAATACCATATTACGTATTTACCTTACCACTTGCTTGTTTTATTTTTTGATTTTTGGTTCGAAATTGGATTTATGCTTTCGTTATTGAACTTCATTTGCAATCATGGTTAAAATTTTTAAAATAGGTTGGCTTTTACCACCAATCTTTTCGAAATAGGTAAAAAAACTTTTCATTTTAATAGAAACCTCGGATCATCTGTTAACTATTTAATAACAACTATTTAATCAATTACTTCTCGGAAATGCTAAAATAAAAAAAAAAGATTACTTTATTTTCTTATACCGGGATTGGTATTAAAATCTACTCGTAATACCATAAATTCGAATCGGAAAAATAAGAGTTGCTTTTGGATTATTACGGATTTATTTAAACCACTACAAATAAAATAAAATAGATGAAACAAAGAAGAAATTGGGGATACTATGCTATATACATTACATATAATGTAATTGAGATTCTATATATGAATAAGAGAATATCTATGAATATACATATTGTAAATTGATCCATATTTTTTTAGAAAGTCAAACTTTTTTTTTACACTACAATAATAGATAAATAATATGGTAGAAAGAAATCGATTTAATTTCTACCATATTATACGGATTTCATAGAATTCTGTTGATTCTAGTCCGATTATTTCATTTTAACCTTAAGACCACAAAACAAAAATTCCATTTTTTTTTTCATTCATTGCATTGACATGAATTAAGAAGTCATGTTTAAGTAAAATTAGTCACTTTGACTTACTGTTTTTACGTAAATTATAAGTAAAAAGGCAGTAGGAACTAGAATGAACAGTGCAGTAGCAATAAATGCAAGAATATTTACTTCCATAATCTCTATGCTTTATTTCTCTTTTATTTCCAAAAAAAAACTCGGGATTTAATCCCATATAGATGAAAAATATTTTGTCGGTAAATTCAATGGTAGAAATTACATCTTGATGATATCAAATGGGATCAATATTATGAATAACAATATCTGAGCTATAAAATCGATTAATCGTCGAGAATTGAATAGTATAACATAGGAAGATCTTTTATCCATACCCAATTCCAAAAATTTTGTTTCCAATGCAATCCAAAATTCCGTATTTTTTTTTTTTTTACTTTATTTAACTTTAATATGAAGGTTCCGACAAAGAAAGAAAAAAAGATGGATCCCTGTTAGGAATGAGATTATGTTTGTTATTTTTATTCCCTTTCACACACGAAATGAATTGATGTCTTTTTTTTAGTTGTATCCATCGGGACTGACGGGGCTCGAACCCGCAACTTCCGCCTTGACAGGGCGGTGCTCTGACCAATTGAACTACAATCCCAGGGAAAAGGGCGTATAGCATAGATATTCTTATGATTTCATTCAAACCCCCTCTTTTTTTTTTCTTTTTTCGATTTTAGATTAGAATCGTTTGCTGTAACTGACAGAGGCGGGACTTATATATATATATTGATACATATCAATATCAATACGCACTTTTTTTAGGGAGATCGACACGGATTACTCGTAATCCGTTCGTTATTTCCAAATCAATTGAAAAATGAATCAATCAATAAAAAACAAAGACTCTTTTTTATTTACTTTTATCTTTTTCTTTAACCCTTTCCTTAGACTTTATACTTACAGATCCTGATATGAATCTAGATCATTAGCAAGATTCGAACTTATGAAATATGGATTTCATTATAGAATTTCATTCTACAATATGGTAAAAAAAAAAGCGCTAGAGATTTGTCATATTTTATTTTCTTCCGTATCCGAGCACATAGGCCATTTCCGAAGAACAACAAATGGGTTCTATCATTTCATGGTGGATCGTAAAATTATTGGGCCGAGCTGGATTTGAACCAGCGTAGACATATTGCCAACGAATTTACAGTCCGTCCCCATTAACCGCTCGGGCATCGACCCAGGAAGAATCAATTTTAGTATTTTTTGATAATCCATGATCAACTTCCTTTCGTAGTACCCTACCCCCAGGGGAAGTCGAATCCCCGTTGCCTCCTTGAAAGAGAGGTGTCCTGGACCACTAGACGATGGGGGCCCACTTTCCCGACCACCATTATACTATGTTCATAGTATAACATAGTTTTTTTTTTGTCAATAATAGATTGGAATGATATGATTCGATCAGAAGGATCTTTCCATTTTTTCAAAATTCCATACCATAGAATTTTTTGGTTCATCATTAGATTTCGAAATTGTTCATTCCAATCGCCAAGCCAATCTAAAATTACAAAAGGAAAAAAGGATAAGTATTGCGAAAGAAAGATAGGATCCTTTCAGAGAATAATTGATTTGCTGGAAAAGCCGGGAGTTAAAATATCATTTCTTTCACTTTTATTCATTGTTAAGATTCGGTAGGTATATCTCTATCTCATCCTAAGCCGGAAAAAAACTAAAATCAATTTGGAAATCGGGTAGAAGGATAAAGATCAAGAAGTTATTGAAATTTTTTTTTTTCCAATAAAGAATGAAGTGGTTGAAGGACAGGAAAATTGAAATCCATTTTTCAATGATTCGAGAAAATATTTGAATTGGTGGGTACATGTATCAATACAATACTCAATACAATGAATTTCGTTATGATGAGGATGAATTCAATTCGAATCGGTTTTGTGAAAAAATTCATTACATTGATATTTATAAAATCTAATATCAATAAACCTTTTCATTAACTATACTCTATTCACTAGGTAAATAAATTTTTTGTTCCTTAATGAGTCGCTATGTAGATAATATCTATCTATATGTGCATATATTCTAGTATTATCTATATAAGTCTAATATTATC